CATCTTTCCCCTTCCCCTTCTTCTGTACCTTAATCCAATCGCCCTCAGAGGTAGCCTTGCTACCACCCTCAGGTGTCTTAGTAAATTGATAGTCGTCACTGAGCTATGCTTCTTTGTTGAGATCGCTTGCCAAAAAGCTATAGTCAACTGAACTTTCACTTGCCTGACTTCTTTCGCTTCCCTCAAGGCTAGCAGAGGGGGCTAACCTTCGAGTAAGCTATATATAAGAATAAGAAAAGATTCTCTATGCTAAAGGGAAAAAGGCATTCCTCTTTACTCTCAACAGCTTCTCATTCTGATACTAGTGAAAGAATTGAATTGCCTTGAACCCCCTCCTTCTTGCAAACAACTTCTTCTTCCCAATTCAACTCATTACGTATTCGTTTCACTATGTTCAACTCATTCGGTAAGCCTCGTAATCTATGTGAAGGTTCGTAAAAACAGTGAAAAAGGAATCCTAAAGGAGTAGGAGCTAGCTTTCATTGAAGTGGAGAAGACAAGATGGACTGGCTATCGACTTTGCTAACGAATGAGACTCTTCTTCAATTTATTGGGGCGTACTTCATACTACAGCAGGCCGCAACCGTTGGGGAAAGCCTACCAATGAGGTACACTTGGGGTCAGAAAGCAAGGAACTCCTTTGATATCGGCTTCAATTTTCACTGAAATCCAAACCAGGAAATGAGAACCAGCACCACACCCCGTACTGGCACTAACACACCCTCCCGAACGAACTGATTCCAAGAAGGTTTCTCATTCGCTTTCCTTGATTTGAATGTCTGACTTAGCTTAGGAAAGCAAGTGAGAAAATACTCGGAAGAGACACTTCCTTAAGGAGTTATAAAAGCCAGACAAAGAATCTCGTATGTGATGTTAGAGAGCATGCTCAGGTTAGTTGGCGGAGGATACTCCGATAACGAATTCTACCTCTTTCTTTACCTGGAGCGGAAAAAGGGTTAAGGCAGAGCTGATGCGCGATCAAAATTGTTAAAATGATCCAACGTGCTCGTCATGAGAAAATGGTTATCAAGCTTTGCCAGTTTCATGATTGCTTGTAGTTTTCTTTTTTCCGGGGGTTGGTGTTCAGTGTACTAAGGTACAAAAAAGAATGCCCGTATGTCGGCAGGATTTTTCGAGTTCGAGAAAAGGTCCCATCCTTCAATATCATGATTGGGTCGACCAGGCCAGATCATGAGTGAAATATCATGATTGGGTCGACTAGGCCAGATCATGAGTGAATAGAAAATAGAAAATGTACATAGCAGTTCCAGCTGAAATACTTGGAATAATTCTACCACTTCTACTAGGAGTAGCCTTTTTAGTGCTAGCTGAACGTAAAGTAATGGCTTTTGTGCAACGTCGAAAGGGTCCTGATGTAGTGGGATCGTTTGGATTGTTACAACCTCTAGCAGATGGTTTTAAATTGATTATAAAAGAACCTATTTCACCAAGTAGTGCAAATTTCTCCCTTTTTAGAATGGCTCCAGTGGCTACATTTATGTTAAGTCTGGTCGCTCGGGCCGTTGTACCTTTTGATTATGGTATGGTATTGTCAGATCCGAACATAGGGCTACTTTATTTGTTTGCCATATCTTCGCTAGGTGTTTATGGAATTATTATAGCAGGTCGGTCTAGTAATTAAGGGGCGGCCGTTCGGTCGCCTATGATACTAGGACCAATAGGTCAAAAATAAAATGGGTTTGTGCCGCAGGTGTTGAACGATCCACTCTACACAGGTGTGGGCTTACAGGGCTCATAAAGCCTTTCTTTCATTCATCACCCTGGTCGGTCACTTTTCTGGGCCGGGATCGATAAGTGGAATGGAAGTCATAAAAAAGATATCTTGATCTTCGCACCTCAGATCAAGAGGCTTGTCAAGCTGGCCTAAAATTTGCATTATTATTCATTATTCTATATAAAAAGATATATAATGAAGATAGAAAGAAAAACGTTGTTAACCGGCTGTTCTTCTTTGTCAACGCTACTAAGGACCTATAGGTTCGCAATAATGAAAATTGGTTGTTTTCAAAAGAAAAGAAAAGGCGCTATTTAGCCCTACATTAGTAGAAGTAAGCGGCTGAGTTAGCCTAGCCTACCCTAAGTAGGGTATAGTAGGCGAGCGAGTTAGCGAAGACGCTTAGGCTAATAGAAAAGAGAGCGTCGGTGCGTAGCCTTCATTCTACTACGCTACGAAAAGGTTACGAAATCACTTAGCTCGACGTTAGGAGAGGAACGCCATACCTACATAGAAGAACCACTGTTCGCTGACTTTCTAAGGTCTAACCTTTCGCCCCCTACTGAAAAGGGGTTTGCACCACTGATAGATAAGATTCAAGGCCCTACTTAGTTTCGCAAGCCTTTGTCATTGTCAGTCAACTAAGTAGGGCCTGAGGCCCCCTGTGAATCCGTAAATCTGAGGAGCATGCCGCAACAAAAGGATGGTCCCCTATGCATTTCATTCTTTCCGAAAAAAGAAGTACCCCCCATCATAGTGAACCTCTCCTTGTGATCGGGATGAGGTAGATGCCTCCCAGCCGGGGGGCGGATCGAATCGGAGTTTCCTTAGGTAGCCACCGACCTACAGTTATCCTTAAACTTCCGTGCTTGGTGGAGAAGAAGCGAACAAAGGTACGCTCGCTTGCTGTCTTGTTCTCTGTCGCGAACTGGGATCGCTCGCCAGCTAGGTCAGATTGGAGCAACATTGTATGAGAACATATTACCCATATTCGGGGACAAGGGGCGAAATGACCTCTCGATCTACTTAGCCCAGGAATGAAAACGTCGTCTAGGCGTTACCTGTTGCTCCGATCTCCCCTACGCCTAGGACGTTGTCTGGGCCCACCAAGAGCCATAGTTAGTTGCGGTTTCCATTTGGTACGTTGTTGATACCGGCAAGACCCAGCCAGATGATGTCTGCTGGTTGGTAGTGAGAGGACTCTTAGTACCTGCATACCCAAAGCTGGTTAAAAAACAAGAATTTTGATCTTTCTTGCTCTCCCTTAGCAGCGGGAAAGGAGTCTATCTATCTGCCTAGCTTTGGTAGATTTCCCCCAACGCAATCCACAGAAATTCCACGAATCCCTTGGTGGATAAGTCCGACGACTCAGCAGCGGTGCGGAATTTTCTTTCTCGTCTGCTGGATCTGATCTATAGTTAGGGGGCAATACATACCAAAAGGTTCGAAGAAGGATAATGAGTGAAGATCTGCCCCAGCCAAGTCGTCGACCGCTGCGGTACCTGAACTGAATGCTCTGAGGTTGAAAGGCAAGTAGATAAATTCCTACCTGTATTTTTATTGTCTCGATTCGTCCACTGCTGCTACTGATAATGGAAAAGGTTATGAAGTTGACTTCTTTGCCTTCTTGAATTGAAGGTGGTTGGGCATTAACCAACACAACAGTGAAACCCGATCCAGCTTTCGCTCCCTCCGCTTCCTCAGGCCCTCACTTCCTCACTCAACTCACTCAGACGCTCGCCTCACGTCACTTCGCTCGCCTTGGGAGGAAGGCTACTGACGGTAGCGAATCTCAGAATACGAATAAGATCAGAAAGGCCATCATAAGAGCAAACAAGACAATGGCTTCCGTGAGAGCAAAGCCTAACATAACCAAACAATTTAGTATCCAATCCGTGCTACTGAATGGATCAACGAACTGAATATCTTTCCAATTCCGACTGCAGCTCCAGCTAAAGCAATTGTAGCAGTTCCAGCACCGATGACTTTTAAACCCTCCATAACATCTTTAAATTCATTTCAGTCTATTAATTGGAAGCAGGATTTTTATTCTTGAAATCGAGTTAAGTGGCTCTGAGGGGCACGAACGGTATAACAATAAGTACTGATTCGACTAGCTCGAACGTGGGGAACGAATGCTTGAATGTGAACAAATAGCTGACTCTTGCAAGTTTGTGGCCAGCGATCACCCTCTAAGCTATACGCTTGATAACGAACGAAAGGGCTCGAAGAGAAGCTCTACAAATAGCAGTTCTTATGAATTTATGGCACAGTTCTTTAAGCTGGGTAAAGGTAAAGTAAACAGCAAAGACTCCCTATATCGAACCCCATTTTTGATATGCCTTAGTATAAAGAGCTTAGTACATATCCATAAATATGTCTTTTTGACTGCGGCATAGCTATCCCGTAGTTTTCCTTTTCATAAGAGAAAGGATCCTATAGGTATAGTATACGTAAGTTTCCCTATATCTATGTATTTACCTTATATGCCTTAAATTTACAGATGAGTCGGGATCCTAATCTTACTATTACAATTATAGGATCAGCTCTTATTTGCAATCTTCCTTAAAGAAAGTCTAAGGTAGTTGCAGGTCCATTTTCCTTTTTTTATAATGTGCGGGATTCCTACTCTGAGTAGGCTTCTTCGTGCGTGCCATTCTAGGAGTCTTCATTTACTCCGGTATAAAAAGGGTTATATCAAGGTCAATAATTTCTTTCTGGTCCACCAATAAAAAAAATTTTTCCCCTATCGGTTGACTGGGCTTCCCCAGTGTCATCATCGACCCGCTCCTGCACCATCTCATCCTTAGTGAATAAAAAAGGTGTGCTTCTTAAGTAGCATTTACTTACCTTCTTCATCGAAGGATTGATAAGGAACTGTTCTATCTAATGTGGCATTATCACGTGTGGCAAGTGTTTCTGCCTCATCCCCACCCCGATGGCTATAGTCGAGCAGAAATGACTTATCTATTTAGTAGCTGAACCAAAGAGAAAGTAAGCCCCGCCGCTATCACTACAGCCTTTCTTAACCGGGCATAGGCCCTCTTTCCTAATTCATCTACGGGTCTTATCTTACAAGCACCAGAATGATAGAATGACTTTCTCACATAAAAACTTCATTAGTATAGATCTGTAGCCCGTTCTGGGTCTTTAACCGAAACTGGGACTAGGCATGGAAAAGCTCGATCAACGTCCTTCTCTCCCGAGGTTCGAAATGTGGAGGTACCTTTACCGTCACCTGCTAGCTCTGTCCGCCACGGGTTAGCGACAGAAAGTGCGAATAAAGGTTCATCGGGACATTTTCTTCAACAACTGAACTAGCATCACCGTTCTTAAGCCTAGACTTGTTTTGGGGTTCCAAACCTCCTCCTATTGCCTTTACCCAGCCTTAGTTTTGTCGGAAAGGGAATGCTTATTCCCCTCTACTGTGCGGGTGCTAAGACTAGGCGAAGAATTAAATGAATCAGTTCGCTTGACCAACCCGAGCCTTCGAGCCTATAGTTCTAGTTCTTCTGATTTGGCTAACATCCTTCGATGACAAGCCGACCGAAGGAAGACGCACCTACTTCTATCTCATCAGAAGCAGGCGCATAGGCTATAGAATCCCACCTTCTACTCTATCAGCTACTCTATGAGTTGGTCATAGGTTGACAGTTTTCGGGGCTCACTTTGCGGGTCAGAACTATTGGAAGACGAAAGAGAACTTATTTAGACGAATAGTGTGCCGATGCCATTACCCCCACCTACATTAGCAGTGCGGGTGAAATCAGACAGAAACCAAGTCCAAGAAGACCGAGGAGGCCTTGGGGTAATAGAACAAGGGAGGAAGAAAGGAAAGAGCTTCGGCTCCAGTTCCGCAAAGGTAGACTTTTTCCAGGTTAGCTAGAGAGAGCGATATTCATCTTTTATAGCTTGTTTACCGGAGGCCTCGTTTTCAGGTTTGATAGAATAAAGAAGTAGAATAGATCTCTCTTCTTAAAGTATACAACACTTCCCGCAAGGTTCACACCGCGGAAAAGGTTAAACGTCGTCTCTGTCAAATAAGCTATGGTAATACCTTCCTCATCTTGTACTTGTGAACAGCAGCAGAGGCCATATATGATAGGTTATTCCAGAATCAATGTGAATATCGCCGAATAGGAGACTTCGTTGCACAATCGTGAGCCCCTTGAATATAGAGACATGACTTGTAAAAAAGACGTGAGTGTCCCTAAAACTATGCCCTTGTTCTAATAGTACAAGCTCGCTATAAATCCAGTTGATAGTATATAGATAGAGAGTCCCTAGCCCGAGAGACTAGTTCTCTCCAGTGTCTTTGACAACTATATACGAAAGAGTACGATAACAGGCCTTTCAGTGCCATCGAAAGAGCCTAACGCCTATATCCTACCAACCTCAATCTGCACGTCCGAAAGGGACCCTCTAATTCTATCATTCAGAAGCCTCAGGATCGTATCCATGAGGGTACAAAGATTTTTTTGAGGCTAGCAACCGATAGCAACTGTAGCATTAGGATCGACATTGGAAGATTTTCGGGTTTCAAGGTCATACTTAAACCGTATGATCCTTATAACTCATGATAGTTTGACTAAGGAAGCATGCATTGGAGCTTACTTGTTCTCAAAGCAGGTGGTCAGGCTAGTACGGAAGTTGATTCACATCACTGTATCTAAAACAGTGTTCTTCATCCCTTCAGGTGGCTTACGGAGGTATTCCATTCCGAAGCCACCCGAATTGTTGCCTGTACCAGTCTCCCTCAATCGATCAGGGTATCCTCGTATTGATGATGCGGAAGGATGACCGGGCGGACGTTTTAGTTAAGCTCTATCTGTCTCTCGGGACTCGATCGAGTCATTCTTGTGTGTACTTGTCATTCGTAATGGTTTTAGTAACTCTTTCTTGCTTTCGTCACTTGTCATTCAGGTACTAGTATCTGTAAATAAACTCCACTCTTTCTTGTACCTGGCACTAGTAAAATTGTATCTCGGTTCATGGCATGTTAAAACGACTCTATCGGCTTATAGTCATTGGTTGTTGGTGTATTGGCTCTTTGGTTTGGTTCCCGGTCAAAGCCGTGAAAGCAAGATAGGGTGAACACATATGTATCGTAATATGGGTATGGTGAACAGTCAAAGCGAGGGATGGGGTCTAGTTAAATACGATATGGGGAGATATGGGATACAGCTAATGTCGATAAGGAAGGGAGGGAAGGAGTGGAGGTCAGAATCCCATCCTATCCACCCGGGCCGTCGTCACCACCTTCTTTTGTCCGATCCTTCTCCTTTTGAATGATCGTCACGCTTCTCTTGAGATCGAGATCAGCTTCCCAAGTCAGAACTAGAAAGAATAGTAAATAGCACCGCTGATAGACTTCATATGATAAAATGGGATGATTCCTCAGGCAGTGTAGCTTTGTCGGGGTGCACCTTTGGTAGCAGCGGCATATCTATTTCTCTCTGCAAATGCATCCCATTGAGACTTCTCCCCCTGGGCAGGATCTTCCAACCTTTCATTCATTTCTTGATCCATCAACCTGGGAGCGAAGCCCTTCATCTTTTTTTGCTACTAATAACTGGGCTTCCCTTCACCACAAGATGCAAAATATTGGAAGAATCGCTTGAGAGACCGTCCGCCCAACCTGTCAGATATTCCTGGACTCGCTTTGAACCAAAAGAGATGCTGCTTGATCCGAGTATGCTACTTGCGTAGTAGATCCAGCCATTACTATCAAAGCGTCTTTCCCACTTGAGAAAAGGAGTGATTTGCGCTCGTCCGATTGACGATGAAGGGGCCCTTCTCGCTTAGTGGAAAAAGTACTCAAATTGGCAATACGAACCTAATGGTTAGCTTTTGATGCCACCATACCATAGGGGCTCTAGCTTACGACTATCAAAAAGAGATAGGGAAAGGCACCGCTAGATCGACTTTCTAACAAAACTACTTTCTTTCTTCCATGCCGCCGTCGAAGGCCCGGCTTAAGACATTGACTTGGGTCTTGCAGCTGCCAACCTTCAAAGTAGGAGTTCGGGATCTTGTCATGAGCATGCTCCAGAGAAGGCTTTTTCCTTATGATTAGCTTGGATGATATGCTTTTGTAGCGATTGAATGCTTTCTGGGTCTATCAGCATTAGCCTAGAATCGTATCAGGAGGGGCCATTGCCTTCAGTCGGTAAATAGATCGAGGGGAGGGGGAGTGAGGCTATCATACCAGATGGGCGATCATCTTCTTATGAAGTTATGGCGGGATTAAAGTATTAAAGTTATGCTCTACTAGGACTGGATCTAAGCCTGGCATATCGTTATATGACCAAGCGGTATCGGCTAAGAAATTGGGCAAACCTTGCCCTTTCTTCGGGACCTAATGATGCGCCGATCATAATGAGATTTGGATTCTCCTCGGACCAAGGACCTCTTTCTATGCTTTCTTCGCTCTTTCGGCTCTCTGGGTGGAGTTATAGGAATGAATTGGCCGGATATCCTCTGTCATCCGATAGCTTAGGCTTTTGAGCGAGACTACGATATGAAGGGCTATTCCCGCTCGTTAGGCCCCCTTCTCCTCTCCCTCTCCGGTATAGGCTTCGCTCCTATCCTATTTCGAGAATCATCATTTAGTAATGAATTGATCAAGAAGGTATCTCCACTAGTGCAAGATGAAGCCCTGTACTACTGTAAATAAGGCATCACGGTCTTTTTGAAGCCGATTGAGTAGATCGCTCGTTCCTGTCTACTCTATGATTCCCTTTGGCTCGCTCTGTCCTAGTAAGTCATCTCACTCTCCTACCTTTACTTTAAAGAAGGGACATGTCCAACGACTGCTTCCTCCTGGGCTTGATCCTTAATCGAAAGCGATCTCCTTTTGCTTTCAGCCTTTCTTTTCTTTCAGATGGGACAGAAAGGCATCGACTCCTATCATAAGTAGAAGCTGGAGATGCAACAATAGCTTCAGCCTGATCCGCAGTAGGTATTGGTAAGTGTTCCCTTGCAGCTCTATCTCTAGATCTGTCTCAATCGGTCTGTCGCAAACAACGATCCAAGAAAGAGGAGTTCAAGGCTGGCGAAGTGAATCGATTTCTTTCCTTCTTCTAGTTCTTGAGTGATAGTAGCTCATCTCTCTTCTTTCTTCTGTCAACTGCCGTAAGAGGTCCTTTTCCAAAATAGAGAATAGGGCATGGAAGCTTTCTGCTATTAGAGGAGAGTTTTTACTGCAAGGGAGGAAGGGGGATTACGCGACTTACAATTCATTTCCTTAACCCCGAAATAGCAACTTGGTTATAGCTGACAGAAAGTAGAAAGACTCTAAACAAAAGGTACTGGACAAGGGAATAATATCTTTCTTATTTCATGACTAAATATCTATCCAGCCGGTCGGTTGGAGTTGGATTGAATCGACTTCGTCTTCTTCCCAACAATGAATCCCGTTCAAGCTGTGAGTTTCCGTACCCCTTACCTTACTCAAGAAAGAAAGTCATGCTGATCAGTAGTAGTGTCTAAGAGGAATGGTTTCCGATGAACTACTCCCTTTACCAGTTGATGAATCATGCTTCGAACACCTAGACGCTTAGTCACGTCTGCGCTTAGATAGCGATGTGAACCTTACCTTAATCAATAGATAGGTTTGTACTACTACCAGTCAAAACAGAAAGCTTTTCGTAAGGCAAGGAAGTCAGTGCAGGTAGGCGAGGGGTCTACGATTTATGGGTGTATATTTTCTTTCCTTTTGTCGTTGTAGCAATCTTTCTTAGTGCACCCTTAGGCGAGTAAAGAGAGAATGCTTGGTAGCAGGACAGTAGGAGTTCAGTAGGCGGGCCAGTAGCACGCATGCCAAATAGCTGTCCAAGGGTTGAAAGAAAGTAGTAAACCAGTCAGCTAGCTGAAGTTAGAAAGTTCAGAAGTAGCTGCTCTCCTAGCTGCACATTCATCTTCCTCTCTTGCTCCACTTTCACTACCCTTGACTATAGCAGCAAAGCTAGGAGATTCCTGAATAGTCTGCTGCTTTCCTTCATTTTCATAAGAATGGTGATGCATCTGTTCCACCTTATCTATATTTTCTTGGCATAGCACTGCATTTGATTCTTTGGGAAGAATGACATCATCTACAGATAGGTCTTCATTAGAAAGCATTTTCAATCTATTTGCTGCAGATTTTGCAGACCCAAATTTGACTGGCATTTTGATATCATATCAGCTCTCTGCTTCATACCTGAAGGTCTCTGCACAACTTTCCAGTCATTAGCATTATCAGTCTTTTTAGGGACCGCTTTCTTTCCTTCTTCTTCTTCTTCAGAGGTTGAGTAAGGGTTTGGCTATGATTCGGGCACTTGACAGTTGAATGCCCCAATTCTTTGCAGTTAAAGCATTTCAAAGGTTTCCAAGGGTAATCCACTTTTCTAGCTGGAAAGCAGTCAAGAATAAAGTAAACCTCTAAGTAATCTACTGCCCTAACTAAACCACCAAGAGCGGATAAGGCTAGCAGGGTGTCAGCACCCACTCCTGGGCAATGCTAACTGCTTACTCCTTCAATAGCAGATTCAATAGCAAAGAAGCGCTACCACGAAGACTAATCAGACTCTCGGATGGCACTCGGTTTCCTAACTCATTTACTTTACTTGAAGCCTTTCATTTTCGGCAGCTAAGGAGGCAGTCTTGGTCGACCATCCTGAGTGTGACACTTCATTCCCGGCTTTTCTTTCGACCACATAAGATTGGGGTTACAGTTTCATAGGCGCCGATCACTCTGGTCTGAAGACCTTCGGGGCTAGAAAACCTTTACCACAAGTGGCTTGCCATAGAGGCTAGGGTTGTCTGCTTTGTCTATCGACTTGTCTTGATCCGCTTTCCTTCTTCCCTTTGTTAGCAGTTATGGTAGCAGTCCTTTAATCTTACATGACTGCTTTCGAAGCACGCTAGCCAAGCAAGGACAGCGGGGAATGAGAAAGATACATACATCTAGAAGGACTGTATTAGGATGGGCCTTAGCGGTTAGGCATGCAGGTGGGAACGCCTTAATAGATAGCTGAACGTGGGTGCGATCGTCATTCCCTACTAATGTCGGAGAGAAGGCTTGGTTAGGGTAATGGGTTTAAAGACAAATTAGGACCAACAAGTTCAGTCGTTAAACGGAACGAGTCTAAGGGCTGGACGGAGGATATCACGATTATGATCCCTATGGGGCTTATATCGAATCTATATCTCCGACTGACTTCAGTGGCTGAGGATGGCGCTAGTATTCGCTAAGGATGTCTTATGGTGCTATCTAATCGTCTCTAGTTTATGGCCCTATCATGCCATGATGGGATTGGTCTTTACACTTGCTATGGTATCAAGATAAGGTTATTCGTATGCCACCATGATTCCCTTTAAGAGTTTAGTATCGGATTCTAACCTAGCATTGGTACCCGTTGCCTATGTTGAGCTAGTAAGCCCAGAAGGAAGATGTCGTTGCTGCTACCGCTACGTGGGCTTCTTCTTAGTATGCTCCAAGGGATGGTCTGTAAGAGTAGATAGAATTGAGTATGACATAACCAGAAAGTCTGTGGTATCATTAGCCAATGTGATTCTAGAACAAAAGAATTCTACTTTAGTAGAGGATAGGATGCAGCAGAGGTTGTACTTTCTCTTCCCAGGTATGGGCGGAAAAGCTATTCTAGCATCAGCATGGATTGACCAGAGACTGGGAGTCATTGTCATCTTAGAGCTATGAGTCAGAACAATGTTCACCAACTCTTCCATAGTAATCATCCAGCCAGCTCGGGAAGCGGTTTTTCTACTACTTGGCATTAAGAGAAGCTGGGTAGCTCCGTAATCTGTCAAGGAGGTGGCTTTCGCCTATAAGGACAGTTGGAGTTGACGGTACAGTAAGAGCTGTTGCTGGAATCACTTGTGTTTATGGAATAGAAGCTCTTCCTACTCTCGTATCCGATGAAGAATAGGCCCAAGGGACATCCATGGACAACCGCCACCCACGTGGTTTAGCTAATTCAATAGCCTTCGGAGAAAAGCGACAAGTACCACTGGACAAGCAAATCACTTTTGGAATCACCTTTAAGGATCCTCTTATGGTGAAATGCCGGAATGATGCTAGGATATCCCGAGTCAGCTAAACAGAGACGGAAATCTCAGTACTATTCTGGCCAGCGTATGCTTGTTGAATTGAAGGCATACCGCACACTGCTTCAAATAGAAAGATATTGGTTTAATCTCAAAGCCTCGCCAGAAGACGTTCCACAAAAGCATTATTTCATCTTGTTCCTTGAGCAATTGAGGAAGCGAAGCGGGCTGCTTGTCTTGCCTCGAGCCCATAAGAGAAGTACTGCTCTGGACTAGGATGGTGCTGTTCTGCTTAAAACTAGGCTAGGAAATGGGCCTAACTCCACTCGGATGAGAGAGCTTCCTATAGGTTGAAAGGCCCCTCACGGAAGGAGCATTTCCTCAATCTCTTCCAGAAATAGGAGCTCGAAACCTTGCAAGCGGGAAAGCTTCTATCTCTTATAGAGAATAAACATAGGGGAAAGAGAAAGAAGTCTACAACCTTACTAATAACTAAGAAAGGTGCCTTCCTTTACTAATGCATCCTCTCATTCTCAAAGTAGCTGTCTCCGTCCCGCTATTCCTGCTTCTGGAATAGAGTATCTCTTCTTTCGCTGCCTCTGCCTCTCCTCTGGTTTAGAACCCCCAAATCCACAATGACAATGATTGCTTCAAGGTCCACCTCTTAATAGAAGACCCGATCCATCTTCTCTTGAATCTCGACATTTCATCCAAAGAATAGAAAATGGTTAACACGGAGAACGTATTCCCTTCCCAGCTATTAGTGAAACAGGGGCCATCACTCTAATACGAATCGAAAGAATCACTATCGGGTTTGGTACCAGGTTGAAATACCATCAATTTTGAATAGTTATTAGAGCTTCTAATTAAGTCGATTAAAATAATCTTCTGATTCAATCAGTCTTATCTCGTTCATGCTCCTCACCTGAGAAGCATTTCACTAACCACCTGAGGAGCAGTAACAAGTACCTCCCTTGGGGTCGGGTAGCTACACACAGTTCCTGTACACAGTAAGACAGTAGCAGCTACTGTAGCGTAAGACAGTCACTCTCACAAGTATGGTTTAAACAATGTTCTATCGGTTTGACCAGGTTTAACAAGTTTGAAACAAACATAGGGTAGATGGTCTAGCTACCCAACTGTAGCTGCAGTAGCTACACTGTACCTCCTTAGCCGGTAGCCAGTGGGTAGGAAACCTTGCCCGCCAACTAAAAAGAGCGATTGAGAGTGGATTTCAGGTTCGATAGTGTCGAGAAGGTATTAGCCACCGGTGACCGTACTTTCGTAAAAGCACCATTGGTGGTTCCTCTTCTCTTCTTCCTCTTGAACCTCGAACAAAAAAAGATCTCGGCATCAGCTCGACTAAGAGTTCCGAATAAAAAAAGTAAACTGAACTTTACTTAAGACGAAGGAACCGAGTGCAAAAAAAACCGGTTTCGCTTCAAACTACTAGTAATTAAGACTAAAAGAAGTCCTTTTCTTGACTTGGCCTGCGTTCATTTTACCTACCCCCTTTTGAAAGAACTTTATTTCAATCTCAACAAAGAAATGAAAGCATAACTCTTTGCTTGTTGTCCTCTTACTTACTCAATTGTGGAGGTCTTCAAAACTTCATAGAATTCATGATCGGCCATTCCATTTGTGCTTTCAGCAAGTAGGCGACGCGAATCTATTTCTATGCTTCAATCGGATACCAATTGCTTGGATGCGTTTGAAGCCTCGAGATGACTTGCAGAAAAAAAGCTTTCTAGGTTTGTCTTCTGTCTCCGTAACAAATGGTCCATTTATTTATGGGCGAACGACGGGGATTGAACCCGCGCGTGGTGGATTCACAATCCACTGCCTTGATCCACTTGGCTACATCCGCCCCTACCCCCGCACAGGTTTCAGTCTCTATCTACGATCAGATCCTTTCTGAACTCCCCTATGACCGCTATCAAAGAGAAGCTTTTTCCTATACTATAGTTGCAAGTCTATTGTTCTCTTTCCGAATTAGGTGAAACAAAGCTTCAAACAAAGAGGTTGGGCTGTTCACTTCATTGATTTGACTTCACTTTACTTAAAGGGGCCGGGCGGGCAGTAAAGGCTCATTTAGTAGACAGCGAGCGAGCAGCAAGCACCTACTCTTATCAAAATGAAAAGAAGCTGAACTTGAATTGAAGAAGCGAGCCTCTATCAGAGAAAGGAAAGCCGTTGCGCGTTAGCGCCCAGCTGGCTTCGCCTTATCTATTCATCTCTTTTTTAAAATGGCGATTTAGGGATCTCTCTTGTTCATAGATCTTGAAACCAGATCTATCCCCGGAAGAACCAACACTTAAAGGGTGTAAGCAACGGAAGGTTCTCACCCTGTCCCCGACATTGTTCTCCGACGATGTCCCCTGGGCGAAAGGGGACACCATTCTCTTTCTTTCTTCAATCGTTCCGATCAGGACAAGTGGGTTGGTTCGTTTCGTCCTCCTATCTACGCAATTCTCTGTCTTCGTTCGTGATCATGTTGGGCGAAAGGTAGTGGAGCGGCTGTGAAAGGGCTCTTCCCCCCTTTCCATTGAAGTAGGGAGGGCTTCCTTCCCCACCATTCCGGCCTATTATAGGGATTTTACCGATGCTGAAGGTAGCTTGCTTCCCACTTGAGAAGCTGGTCGCTAGAAAGAAGCGACGAGGAAGCGAAGCTGTCTACGAAGCGAAGCTGTCTACGAAGCGAAGCTTCTCCCCCTGTAGTCGTAATACTCGGCTCGTCGCTACTTTGATTCAAATCAAAAGCGATGGTTCCCGACTTTCTCTGGTTTCCGCAACCGTAACCCTTTTTCCGATTACATAAACTTTTTCTTTTCTTTTTCATAGCGATACGCTCTAAAAAAAAGGATAAGCAACCGCGGTAGCTTCCCGCCTCCTTCATTCCTACTGCCTCCTTCGGTGAGAAGTTCCCTTCCTTTTCTAAAAAAGAAAAAATGCCTGATTGGTCTGCTCAGCAAACGTACAAAGTGGACCGCTGTTTGGCTGACCCCCTTCTTCCCATTCGGGTTGACCCAGAAGTACAGTAAGAAGGAATGGAACCGCTTGAGAGTCGTCTGAAGTTCACACTTGGGTAAAGACGACTGACTTTGGAAACGGAACACGAACCAATTTCAGCTATTCCGGCTTCTTATTGAGCGTAGCGAAATCAAGGTTTATGAGAAAGTCAGCGAAGTTTCTATGATGTTCTACCTTTGCGCTCCACAGTGACAGCGGAAGGCGCCGCACCTGAGCCTCGTTAGACTCCGCAGAAGTGTAAGGTGTAAGTGAAGAGAATAGAAGAGATGAAGTCCGCCCCTTAGCCTAGTCTATATCCACAGCTGACGCAACTCCGTCTCACTACTACTTAATTAATTAATGGCTAAACTTTTTCATAACCTGAGCTTTCCTTAACCAGTTGACCTTACTTCGTAACCTTAGCCTCTCTTTCTTTATAGTTCGACTAAGTGACTTCGTAACCGAAACCTACTTATTTTTTCTTTTTTCTTAGAAAGAGCGGGGCCTTACTTATTCAGGGGGGTGGGGGAACCCGTAGGAAGGGGGGACGAACCGCCGAATTGACATCTGAAATCGCCAACATGAACACAAACGAAATCTTTAATTTCGTATAGAAAGAAAACAAACCACTTCTATTCTCGGAGCCCACGGAGCGGTATATGAAGAATGGCTTTTTTGTCCCTTTCGTCCAGTGGTTAGGACATCGTCTTTTCATGTCGAAGACACGGGTTCGATTCCCGTAAGGGATAGGTACTCATTCCCGGCCGCTTTCAGTTAGTGTTCATTGCTGAGTGATCGCTCGCTATCTGGCTGGAAAAGGTGGTCCGGAAGCTTCCTCTCTCCCAGCAAGCAAGATGAGATCACCACTTCTCTCGGACTTCCTTTACTTCGTAACCTTTTTAGATGTCCTTTCATAGATTATCGAACCTCCGACAGACATAATATCCATGCATGCGTTCTTTCTCTCCTCCCCTCAGCCATAGAGTCATCTTTCCCCCTTTTTCTTTCTTTTTAGGCATTGAACCCCACCGCTCCGTGGGGTGCTGAGTGGTGTCCTCCCCTCCCTAATACCTAATACATAGTTCCGTCTATGGAGCCTAAAGCTTCAACCATGGCATAGCAGTAAGCAGTAAGTTGGCCTAGTCTCTCGCCCAGCCTTCGCCTTCTTCAGTGGCCAAGTTGAAGCGTTCAACGGTTCTTCGGCCTACCACCTTGATCAAGGTTGAGCTTGTTTCATTGAAGCTAATGCTATGCTGCCCTTCTCAAGAGAAAGCGAGGACTTTCTTTTAGCTACCGGCCCAAACAAAAGAGATTAGCCTCTTGATAGAATGACTGATTGGATCGAAGTAGAAGGGCTTGATTGAAGTGTGAGATCAGCCCAAGACTAAGGCCGAGCAACTAGCTGCTGCAGGATTGGACGTCTATCTATCTCACCACGCTCCCCTACTCCTATAAAGGCCGGCAGAAGGAAAGCTCGTTACCGCAGCGCTCGTTCACCCCTTCTCTTCCATTCAAAAAGGTAGTTTTCTTATTGGCAAATAGCGTCTTGAAGTGAAGCGAAGGCATTATTGAAGGAAAGAGATGGCGGGTCGGTCAAGTGCATTCGCTATTCGATTCCATCCACAAAATTTCTATGCAAAAGTTTGTATCTCTTCTTTACTTTTAAGTGACAAGGGGGTGACAAAGTTCTCTATGTCGCCGTCTCCTCAATGAGCGTAGATTGATAGAGATGGCTTTTGTGCCGGTCAATCTGTATCCCATTCTTCAGGTATAGTTTTCTTTGATCACAGATCGACAGTCCTTTCTCCCCCTTTCGTCATAAGGCGTGGTCTGACTCTGAACCATTCCTGTGTTTAGGTCCCTACTAAGCATAATTCGTAAACTATGCAATGGCTATTTGAAGACTTTTTAAAAAGTTTCTAGCAAAGCAAAAAAATGATAAACGCTCTTACGAGGTAATTATGAGTTAAACTACTCGTGTTAGCATGGAAGTCAGCCCGCTGATTCCATTCTGCTACTAGGGTTCCAAACCTTCCCCTTAGTTCTCTAAAGACCTTTCCAACTCAAGAGATGCTAAAGCTATTGTGAATTGGTCTTTCTAAGTCGGCTTTGGGCAAAGAGCAACTCGAAAGTACTTGACTTCAGTCCCAGTACTGAAAGACGACTAAAGATTTATAAAGCAGACTTAAGGATAATACCCCATTGTAAAAAAAGGAAAGGCTCGAAAGACCTACTTGACAAGTTTCCTTATGGGTGAGTTCGTAGGTGGTTTAAGTCGAGTGTAGCGAAGGGAATGGAATGAACTGCAGGAGGCTGAAAAGCTAGCGCTAGCGAGTTAGCGCAACAACTGACTGTCTTGTTTTCTTCGCTTTGATTTTTACAAAAAAAAAGATGAAACGAAAGCAAAGCGGTTGCTAATGCTTGTAGCTTGCTTCTGTCCTTAGTCAATTTTGGACTGAAGCTGTTCTGACTGCCGTATCTTTTTTGAACCGAATACCTTCCTCTGTCATCTCTGGTCTGTCTCTTTTTGAGAGAAGATTTTCTACCACGCCTGACTATGAAGAGCTTCGCGTCTATCGGGAGAGGATGTGGTGGTAACCCCCTCAGCTTCGTCTAGAGCCGGGCGTCCAGCCGTGTAGGAAGACTCACCCTAGCCACTATAGCGACCCCACCCCCAACTCTAGCTGAGAAGCACCCTCCATCCACTTCCCCTTTTCCGTGTGCCCAAAAGCCCGGTTTATGAGCCCATTTCCGATTCCCTTACCCAATCTCATGAGAAGCAAGCCCAGCAGGCCCTACCTTAAAATGTCCCCAGACAGCCAGCCCTCACCAGGCTGCTAGCATTGCTAAATGCTCCGCCACGAAGCCGAATACGACAGATGCGGAAGTGGCTAAAGAAGTCGGAGGAAGAAAGTAGTTGGACAACTGTATACACGAGGGTACATTAGTCTTCTGGGAATTGGCAACATTGACAGAAAGGGGAAAGGGTAGGCTTTTTTAGGTGTAGCTATACTAAATTGGCCTAACCTTCGGTTCCCGTAACCAAGCTTTTCTTTCTCATTCCTTATGTACTTTTCATCCATACTTTTTACTTTTTATGAAGTGTGGGGCAAACGGCGCCCTCTACTTCTACTTCTAACTAAAGGCGAAGAGCCGGCATTGCAAGCAAATAGAGAGCCTCCGCCCGTTTGATCGGTTGCGAGCCGGAAAGCGTACCGGCAGTTTGAGTCGCGAAAGGGCCGCTTGCTTCACTTCATTTTTCTATATTATAAAAGAATATATTATATATATATAATATAAGAAATAGAATTCTATATCTATCTATAAACAAAAAAGAGATATAGAATTGATTTTTCCAATTGTTCATTCCTGGGGAGAGGAAGAAGCAGATAGAGCAAAGGCCTCCTCTTTCCGTTCGCTCTTCCCGAAGTGAGCGAATTGCATGTAGAGATCCGTAGGGGCTTATAGTTTAATTGGTTGAAACGTACCGCTCATAACGGTGATATTGTAGGTTCGAGCCCTACTAAGCCTACCACCCCCTGCTCTTCTCTTTCAGCCCTTGCTGGTGAAAGTCTTAGAATGAATGTTGGCCTAGATAGAGGAATCAAAACTAGCTCGACCGGAAGGGAGAGGATAGGCGAATCAGTAACTGAAATGAGGCTGGAGTAAGACAGTCAGTTGGAGAGCTAGGATGAAGAAGTAGGAAGGGGTATTCGAAAGGCAGAAGGGTAAGAGCTAGAAGGCTGTCTTTGAGGATAGGATGGTCGGACAAGGAATCCTCTTTCTATAGATAAGATAAGTCTGTAACTTCAGGTCGAATCACTAGAAGGTATACGGGTAGGCATTCGCCGTCCCTCAATCGCTTACTGATATGCTTTATCTCATCTAGCCAGCACTCTACTCTTTCCACCCTACTGGCTTTAGGTAAGGGTCTCAGATCGTATGCTTTCTAGCCTGCCTCTTTCTTGAGCTGGCCATGGAATAAAAAGTAGATCTCTATCTGATCTGTGAAGTGAAAGACTTTAGCCCTCCCACCATACTTGTATAGTTCCTTGGATCAAGTCTTTTCTTTGAGTAAAGCCGAAGCCTTTAGCGACTAGCCTGACCTTTTCCTCCTAAGAGGAATCACGACCACCACATTCCCTTAAAACCTGGTAGTGAGCCTGTGAGTGTAAGGCCCTACAGATACCCCCACATCCAACTGAGATTGAGATATAAAAACAGGTCAAGGAGATGCTGTTAAGTGGTATTCTCAGGGCAAGTGTGAGTTCTTATGCCTCTCCAGTGTTGCTGGTGAAAAGGACAATACCTGGATATTTTGCGTGGATTATCGAGCACTCCATGCCATCACCATGAAAGAGAAATTCCCCATTGAGGAATTGCTTGATGAATTACATGGTAGCAGGATATTTTCGAAGCTTCATTTGAGAAGTGGTTACCATCAGATTCGGGTGTTTGAAGATGATATACACAAGACTGCATTTCGAACTCACCAGGGCCATTACGAGTTAATAGTTATGCTTAACTAATGCTCCAGCCTCATTTCAGGCTTTCATGTTCTGATGCACACCAAGTCTTTGTCACAAGTTCTGAGTGAAGTTGTGCTCGTTCTTGTGCACCTCTGCTTGGATATGATCTACCATGTGACATATGCTACTTTTGTCTTGCTGCAATGGAGTGATTGCTGCTCACGTGCGCGGGCATCTACTGATTCACTTGATGACTGATGCTCGGCCACTGCTGCTGCTACTACAGTCTTCTCCTTGGTTCCTCTTGAAGCTTGGGGATGTAGTTACATGCTCATGAGATGTAGTCGACTTAATAGTGATGTACTTTGTAATATACTTTTTGCTACCTTGCTCTCCCAAAGGAGCTTTCTAGCTACTGATCTCCTCGACCATCTTCCTTCTGGTATAAAGGAAAGAGCTTCCCGAGAGCCCCTATGCGACCTTCCACTTGCAGAGAGTCCTGCCGATGTAGCTCTTGTTCTTCTTCCTTATCGAGGTCTTCCCTTTCCTCTGATCAACAATGAAAGTTTCATTCAAGTCGTCACCTTAGCGAAAGCACTAAGTAAGCAAACTACCTTAATGAAATAGGAAAGCGGCTGAAAAGAAAGCCATTTTTCGATAGTGATTCAAAGTCCCCTATATCTGATAGCTGTAACAGGCCTTCTTCTTACAGAGAAATGCCCCTATTGCGAATCTCTCTCATAAGAAAGAAGAGAGCTAGCATAAGCAGAGCTACCAGCTATAAGAAGAGCAGCTACTAGCTACTATCAGTCCTAAAGAGCCAGTATCCGTCCTTCACTCTTAACTTAAGGAAAGGATAGACCTTAGCGCTTCCTCTTGATCACAGTAATGCGGGAAGTCTGGCTAAAGGAAGATAGCATGTCATAAAGAGATGAAAAAAAGAAGAAGGCGTCAGCGAGGGACCTCTATAAAGTCATTATCTGATAGCTTTCACAGGGCTTCAAAGAGAAATTGACATAGAGAGCGACTGATTCCAGGCTTAGTATCTTCGGTTTCATCTTATAGGCTGACTTGCATCACGATTCCTTGCTTGCATAATATCGTAAGGCATTAGAGAGCCCTTTCTCTTCCTTTATTCGCCGCAGGAAGAAATTCCAACTATGCTGCCTTCTAACGATAGGACTGGAATCCTCTGAGGTCAGCTGAACAGGCTGACAATCGGCAGAAGATGCTGAGCAAAGCTGCTTGAAGCGTGAGGCTGATCCGTAACATCAACTGCAGAAGAATGCGGTTAGAGTTGATGAACAGGAGAAGGCCGCAATACATCTCCATCATCATTCTCCTTATTAATATTAATTAGGTTAAGGAAAAGATGAAGCGCCCCCATTAAAGAGAACATTCAAGGATACATCGAGTCTCTTGGATTTCACGTCATAGCGTCTATACCCGGACTGAGCAAAAGACACAAGTGGGGGACAATTTCTCTCTTAACTGCGCAGGAATATGAACAAAAGACGTGCATCCAAACACTCGAGCCTATAGTACTGCTCCAGTAAGAAGTTCGTGAGGTGCCGCTGCAGCTTCTTCCCTCTCTCTTCCCCCAAAAAAGGATAGAGATGCCCCGTCTTTATGCACATCCATATACATAGCCAGACACAAAGGTGTACAATCCGGTCAAAATCTGCGGCATTCACTGTAGGTTCTCTTACTTGCTCTAGTGGCTGGCAAAGGCCAACCGAGAGGGGAGAACGAATGGCTCAGGAATCGACTGGTTCCGAGCAGACTCGTGGAGCTTGCAGTTTGGATTATCGTAGAAAGAATAAGAGGAGCCGTCTTAGGAAATGACTTAACTTAAAAGACAGATGACGCCCCAGCTTGACTCGAGATCAAGACTGTGGTCCGGCGGAAAAACAGAAGTCGTCCGTATCAAGTGATACGTGAATTGCTCAGTAGTGCTTCGCCACTACCGTAGCTGGCGGAAATAGCTTAATTGGTAGAGCATAGCCTTGCCAAGGCTGAGGTTGAGGGTTCAAGTCCCTCCTTCCGCTCCCGGCTTCGTCGTTTAGTGGTAACGAGTGTGCGCCCCTTTAGAGAAGAGATCTAAAGTCTGGGTCCCCTCGATCACCCTCCCTTGAACCTGAACTGGTCGAGAGAGATGAACCCGCACCACATTTTATAACCTTCGAACCGAACAACTAGAGATGGAATTCCAGAACCTAAACCACTCCGTTGAGAGCTCCGTGACTCATTCAAGGGAAGGTCCACCAATGATTGCCATTCTCCCCCTATCTGTCTCTTGATCCCTCATTCCACTAATCCATTGTTACTTTACTGATTCATTCAAGGCATAGACTCCCTCTTTGTCTTATTAGCGCAGGTGTTCGTTGCTGGGACGGGTTCAAACTGGACTGAAGGGAAATAGTCCTCTCTTCCTGGGG